TAACAATTAAAAGTACTAAAATAAAACTTAAAAAAATTAAAAGTAAAATTTCTTTAGTTTTACAAACTAATATTTTAAAATAAAATAAACTTTTAAAACTACAAGAAAAATTTCTTAATTTATGTTTTCAAAACATAAAAAAATAGTTTAAATTTCTATGTCTAGAGACAGGTTCCCCTAACTCTACTTTACTACAACTTACTCCCCTTTAGGCAATTGATGGATGATTTGTACCATTTTTTGATAAACTTCAAAATAACATAAAAATATTTTTACTGTCTTTTACATTTTCATTCGAAAAACCAAGAAAGAAATCCACATTATATAATATTGTAAGTCAAAATTTAAACTTTACCATAAACTAGGTATTTATCTATTTTAATAATTAAAAATTTTTATTAAATTTCTTAAAAATTAAATAAACGATCATACATAAATCAAAAGATAAAGCTGATAATGAGGGTTCTCAATTATATTTCAACTTCCAAAGATAATTAAAAAATCTGCCAATATTTTTTCAGTTTAAATTTAACTTTAATACTGCACTTTTAAATTTTATATACTTGGGTACTAATCCAATTTTAAAAAAAAATATTATCATCTAATTTATAAAAAAACATAAATTTTCAATTTTACCTAAAAATTAAAATTAAAACAAAAAAAAAATTAGATAAACAAAAATTAAAGTACAACTTTCTTTAGTGTAGCCGATTATTCTGGAACAAAAGTTCTACAAAGGATTAATTACCGAGATAAAACATTATTGTCTACTTAATGAATTAAAATTAAATAACATTATTTTAAAAATTCTAAAACCAAAATCAAATTTTTAAGATTTAAACCATTTTCACGAAAAAAAAATATACTAAATTTATAATAAAATCTCATATAGAAAAATTTTTAGTTTTGAAAACTAATAGTTTATAACTTAACTTAAATCTATAAAATTAAAATAAACTTAAATCAGAGCCAAAAAATTTAACATTTCTAACTATAATAACTATTCCTATAACACTAGAAATAACAGTAAAGCATATAAAATAAAAAAAAACATAAGAATTTAAAACAAAAGAAAAAATAAAAAATAAATTCAAAACCAGAAATTCTAAAGAAATTAGAATAAAAATTAAACGTTGCCATTTAAATAATAAAGATAATAATCTAAAAAATAAAAAAATAATAATTAAATTTTACGCAAAGCACCGGAAAAATTTATAAAATATCTAGTAAAATTTATAAAAAAAATCAAGCAAAAAATAATTCAAACAAATAATAAAAAATAATTAAAAAAATAAATAGAATACAAATTTAAATCATTATAACTTAAAAAAAAATAAATAATAAAAAAAAAACCAAAAAGAATTAAAAACGAAAAAGAAAATTTAAAAAAATTATATTTAGAAAGACTGGAAAAATAAACCAAAATAACAAAAATACCACTTAAAAAAATTAAACAAACAAAATAACTATACCAAATTTGCAAACCAAAAGATATTAAGGGACTCATAAAAATTAAAGAAAAAACTAAAAAAAGACAACTTTTTATAGGATCAATATTTAAATAACAAAAAAATCTCATTAATAAAGAAAAAAAAATAAAAATTTTATAAAAAAAACTTTAAAACCTTCTCATTGTAAATGAAAAATTCTATATTAAACTAAAAGTTTTATCAATTTTTACCATCTTAATGTCCCAAACATTATATTTTTTAATTAAAATAAAAATTGAAAAAAAAAAAATAAAAAATTTAATGTAAAATCACCTAATAAAAAAAAAAATTTTTTTTTTCCACAGGTAGTAGTCTGTGACGAAAAAAAAAAAAAAACAAAATTTATATTAAATTTACCGGCAATCTAACAAAAAACAGTAAAATTTTAAATATTAGGCATAAAAAGAATAAAAAAAAAAAATTAAAAATCGAAAATTAGAAATTTTAAAATTTCAAAAAAAAATTAAAAAAAAAATATAGAACCAGTATTCTTCCGAATGCAAATCGAATATTTAATAACAAAATCAAGTCCCTTTACATTATAATAAAAAAAATAAAAACAAAAATCAAACAAGAATTAAAAAAATTACTATAATTAAAAAAATTTAAATTTAAGCCTATATACCTAAAAGAATTGATAAAAAAATAACTTAAATTATATAAAAAATTTTCTATAAATTTAAAACTTTTAAAATGCCAAACAAATAATTTAGGCAAATAATCACCTAAAAATTTAAAAGCAAACTCATAAGAAAAAATTTTATAAATAAAAGAAAATAAAAAAAAAAAAAGAAATAAATAAAATAAAGGAACAAAAAAATCAAAAAAAACAAAAAAAGAAGGAATAAAAATCAAATTATAATTAATTCACCAAATAAAAAAAATAGAATTCAAACAAAGAAATAAGCTCAAAAAATTAATTAAATAACTACTTCTAAAATGAATAAAACTATAATTAAAATTTAAAAACAAACCTTTTCATAAACGAAATCTATAAAAAAAAGTCAAAAAAACAGTAATAAAAAAAAATAAACAAAAAAAAATTCTATAAAAATTAAAAAAAAAAAATTCTAAAATCAAATCTTTACTAACTAAACCACTAGTAAAAAATAAACCACATAAACAAAATAAAGTAATTAATAATTGAATTTGAATTAAATTAGGGACAAAAAAAAGAAAACTATAAAAACGACCATCTTGTTGACCAAAAGAACAATGAATTAAATAACCAACTTGTATAAACAAACAACTTTTAAATAAAGCATGACTTAAAAGATGTAATAAAGAAATAAAACTAACACTTAAGCCAAAAGTTATTATAGAAAACCCCATTTGTGATAAAGTTCTCAAAGCTACAACTTTTTTCAAATCTTCCTCAACCAAAGCTCTGATACTAGAAAAAAAAGTAGTAAAAATACCAAAAACAAAAATAAAACCCAAAATAAAACTATTAAGAAGCATTAAACTAAAATTAAAAAGTAAAAGCAAACCAGCTGTAACTAAAGTTCTACTATGAACTAGAGAACTAACAGGAGTAGGAGCTCTCATAGCTTTAGGTAACCAACCACTAAAAGGAAATTGAGCTCTTTTAGTAAAAGAAGTAAGAACAAGAAAAAACATAGAAGATCAGTATAAATACATAAAACTAAAAAAAGATAAATTACTAAAAATACAACTACTAAAAAAAACAAAAATAAAAAAATCACCCAAACGATTAGTAAGAACAGTATTTATAGCACCACTACAACTATCCCAATTATTATAATACAAAACTAAAAAAAAACTAGAAATACCCAATAAATCTCATCTTAAAAGCATAGAAAAAGCATTATATCTAAAATTTAACATAAACATACTAAAAACAAAAATTAACAATACAAAAAAATAATAAGAAAAATTTAAATCACCCATTAAATAATAACTACTAAAAACAAAAACAGTCAAAGTAACAAAGCAAAGAATAAAAGAAAAAATTAAACTATTAAAATAAAAATTAAATTTAAAAGAAAAAAATAACCATTCCAAAGGAAAAAAAGAAAAATAAAAACAAATAAAAAAAAATATAAAACAAAATAAAAACAAAAAAAAAAAATATCAAAAAAATTAAAATATTAATTAAATTAGATAATTCACATTAATTTACCAAAATATCATTCTATATAGAAACCAAATATAATAAAAAATAAAATCAAAAAAAAATTAATAATATATATATAATTACTTAACAAAAAACCCAACAATATAACAACTTCTAAATCAAAAATAACAAATATTAATATAATAATAAAAAAATGAATACTAAAAGAATTATGTACTTTACCAATGCTTTCAAAACCACTCTCAAAAGAAGAATTTTTAGAAAGCAAATAAAATTTAAAACTTAAAAAAAAATTTAATATATAAAAAACCAAAACCAAAAAAATAGATAAAAAACTAATAAATAATAAAATAATAAAATGACTAAAAGCCAAAAGTTTAAAACTTTTATAAAATTCCTTTCGTACTATTTATATTAAAAAAAATTAAATAACAAGATAAACAACTCTATCTCACGATGAGTTAAACTAATATCACGTTTTTTTAAATAAAAGAAGAACAGTCTTAATAATAAAAACTTCTACATTTTTAATAAAAAAAATACAACATCGATGTAAAACTTATTAATTTATAAGAACTAAATTAAATATGATTTTCTGTTAACTCTGGAGTAATTTATTAATTTATTATTAGTAAAAAATAAAATATTAAATTTTCTACCCTAGAAAAATTTATCATAAATTTCCAAAGACTTATCTTTGTATATAAAAATTAAATAATTATTAATTTAAAAATAAATTCCTAAAAATATAAAAAAATAATATTCCAAAACTCTCATTCATACTGGAACCCAATAAAAGCACTAATTATTTTGCTACCTTAATGTCCTCACGCTAAGACTGCCATTTAAATAATCATAGAGCAGAGAAAAATTTTAATTTAAAACATAAGTCTTTAAAAAACATTTGAAATAAAATCAAATTCTTATATAAAATTTAATTAATAAAATAAAATAAAAAATATAGTAATAATAAAATAATTATAAATTTTTAAAAAAATTTAAAAATTTAAAAATAAAAAACAATTTATAAAAGTTATAAAACTAAAAAGAACACTTCAAATTCTTTAATTTTATTAAAAATAAAATAAAAATTATAATTTTCTAATAAAAAAAATTAAACTAATATAATAAAAATCGATGTTTCAGCTCTCTATTCATTTTTAATATATTTGTAACATATATTTAAAATAAAAACCTACTTTTTATTTCAATTTTTTATAAAAATAAAATTTTCTATTTATAGTATGCAATACTAAATTATAATAAAATAAAAAATAAAGCTCTAAAATTCTTTTATACCACAAATAAATATTTTAAATAAAATAAAAAGCTTTAAAATTAATTTTCCATTATTAACAAACATCAACTTTTGAACAAATCAAATAAAGTAACTTCAACTACAATAGGCATAAAACTATGATTTGCACCACAAATTTCAGAACATTGACCATAAAAAATACCTACTAAAGGAAAATTATAATTTAAAATACTCAAAATACCACTTATAGCATCTAATTTAATAGATATTAAAGATAAAGTTCAAGCATGAATAACATCAGCCGAAGAAATACAAAAACGTAAATTAGTATCACAAGGAACAACACAACGATTATCTACTTCTAAAAGACGTGGCTCTCTATAGTTCAACTGATCTAAAGATTTTATATAAGAATCAAATTCTAAGCCTTTAATATCAGCAATTTCATAACTTCAATATCATTGATGTCCTGTAACTTTAATAGTAATTTGACTATCTATATTTATCAAACCATAAAAATATAATAAACTCAAAGAAGGAACTATTTGAATTAATAAAATAATAGTAGGAAAAATTCTACATAACAATTCACCAAATTGATATTCAATTTTTTTACTTTTAAAATAAAAACTATTTATTAAAAGAAAAATAAATAACAAACTAACAAAAATTAAAACGCCTAATATTAAACTACAATTAAAACTATGAAATCAATCTAGATAACTAGAAAATAAACTTCTAGAAAATATTAAATTAAAACCTTGAAAATAATTATTAATTAATCCTAAAAACCTTTTAATTGGAAGTTAAAAATACTAAATTATAATAAAGGATCTAATAAAAAACAAAACTTAATAACCTTTTTAACGACAATAAAATATACAAATTTATAATAAAGTTTTATAAAAAAAATTAAATAACAGTAAAAACAATAAAGAAAAATACTCTTAGGGTATGAACCTAAAGGACTAAATTATCCTACTTTATTTAAAAAGAAAAAAAAACCTTTTAATTTGCAATTAAAAATACTTTAATTATAATAATTTTCTTTTATAAAGATTTATTACTTACTCTAAAATATATTTCACTTTGATAACCATGACCAAAAATATAATTTCTTAAAGAACCTTCAGGTCCTCTATTAATAGAATAATCAACTAATAATAAACGAAAACTTATTATAGAATCTAATATTAAATAAATAAACAAAAATAAAGAAAAAACACTTAATATAGAACCATAAGAAGAAAGAATATTTCAAACAGAATATAAATCAGGATAATCCATATACTTACGAGGAAAACCATGTAAACCAGCAAAATGCAAAGGAAAAAAAGTTAAATTAACACCAATAAATATAAGAATAAAAACAGCACTTATAATTATTTTATCATAAACTAAACCAGTAATATAATTTCATCATAAAGCAACACCAGTAAAAATACCAAAAACAGCACCTAAACTTAAAACATAATGAAAATGACTAACTACATAATAAGTATCATGCAAAATAATATCTAAACTAGAATTAGATAAAATAACACCAGTAATACCACCAATAGTAAAAAGAAAAATAAAACCTAAAACCCACATTAATAAAGGTTGAAAACGTATTTTAGAACCAAATAAAGTAGCTAGTCAACTAAAAACTTTAACACCAGTGGGAACAGCAATAACTATAGTAGCAGCAGTAAAATAAGCACGTGAATCCAAATCTATACCAACAGTATATATATGATGAGCCCAAACAACACAACCAATTAGACCAATACTTAAAATTGCATAAACTATACCTAAAGTACCAAAAACCTCTTTTTTACCAGTCAAATATATAGTACTTTGACTGATGATACCAAAAGCAGGCAAAATTAAAATATAAACCTCAGGATGACCAAAAAATCAAAATAAATGTTGATAAATTAAAGGATTACCACCAAAACTAGGATCAAAGAAAGAAGTATTAATATTACGATCTGTTAACAATATAGTAATAGCACCAGCCAAAACAGGTAAAGAAAGAACCAAAAGAAAAACAGTAACAAAAACAGTTCAAACAAATAAACTTATATGTTCTAAAGAAATAGAACTACTACGTAGATTTTTAGTAGTACACATAAAATTAATACCACCTAAAATAGAACTAACACCAGCACAGTGTAAACTAAAAATAGCCAAATCAACACTTCTACCAGGATGTCCTAAAGTACTTAAAGGAGGATAAACAGTTCAACTAGTACCACAACCTATATCAACAAAACAAGAATCCAAAATTAATAATATAGCAGTAGGCAACAACCAAAAACTTAAATTATTAAGACGTGGAAAACTTATATCAGGAGAACCCAACATAAGAGGTAACATTCAATTACCAAAACCACCAATTATAGTAGGCATTACCATAAAAAAAATTATCAACAAAGCATGAGCAGTAATAATAGAATTATATAACTGACCATTACCTAAAAAATAACCAGGCTTAGCTAATTCAAAACGAATAATTATAGATAAACTAGTACCTAACATACCAGATCAAAGACCAAAAATAAAATACAAAGTACCAATATCTTTATGATTAGAACTCTCCAATCAATTAGAAATACCTGAATAATATTTAAAATTTAACAATAATAATTTATTTAAAAGTAAATTATTAA